ACTTTTTTTATTATGGATCTACTACCAGAAATTCAATGCGTAATCTCAGCATTCAATGTGTATTCCTGAATAATCTAATTTTTCAATTATTCAACCATTTCATTTTACCAAGTTCAACGTTAGCCAGATTAGTCAACATTTATATGTTTCGATGCAACAACAAGATGTTATTTGTAACAAGTAGTTTTGTTGGTTGGTTAATTGGTCACATTTTATTCATGAAATGGGTTGGATTGGTATTATTCTGGATACGGCAAAATCATTCTATTCGATCCAATAAGTACCTTGTGTCAGAATTGAGAAATTCTATGGCTCGAATCTTTAGTATTCTCTTATTTATCACCTGTGTCTACTATTTAGGCAGAATGCCGTCGCCTATTGTCACTAAGAAACTGAAAGAAACCTCAGAAATGGAAGAAAGGGGAGAAAGTGAGGAAGAAAGCGATGTAGAAACAACTTCCGAAACGAAGGAGACTAAACAGGAACAAGAGGGATCCGCCGAAGAAGACCCTTCCCTTTGTTCGGAAGAACAGGAAGATCCGGAAAAAATAGATGAAACGGAAGAGATCCGAGTGAATGGAAAGGAAAAAACAAAGGGGGAATTCCACTTTCACTTTAAAGAGACATGCTATAAAGATAGCCCAGTTTACGAAGATTCTTATCTTGATAGGTATCAAGATAATTGGGAATTGGGAAGACTTAAAGAAGAGAAAAATGAAAAGACTTATTTCTGGTTTGAAAAACCTCTTGTGACTTTTCTTTTCGATTATAAACGATGGAATTGTCCATTGCGATATATAAAAAATGATCGGTTTGAAAATGCTGTACGAAATGAAATGTCACAATATTTTTTTTATACATGTCCAAGTAATGGGAAAAAAAAAATATCTTTTACATATCCACCTAGTTTATCGACTTTTTCGGAAATGATAGAACGAAAAATGTCTTTGTACACGACAAAAAAATTATCCCATGGAGACCTGTATAATTATTGGGTTTATACCAATGAACAAAAAAAATAATAAAAATATTGATACATAAAAAAAATATAAAAATAAATAAGACGAGATTCGTCCCCCCCCCATATATCTGATACCTTCACCTATAAGGGAACTTGTAAGGCCAATTCCATTTGTAATTCCATCAATTATATGTCTATCAAAAAACTGAGTTAGCTCGGTTAATCCTCTTATACCCATGGCTAAAACCCTAGTATAAAAAATATCTATGTAACCACGATTATATGACCAATTGTATATAACACTTTTTATTTGATCCAAGATAATTCTCTTAGGGCTCCCTTTTAGAAATGAATTGATTAAGTCCAAATTCTGGAAAAATGAATAAACAGACCCATATAAAATATATGCTATGAATAATCCTAAAATGGCTATACTTACTGAAAAAATTGAATTTGTAAAAAATTCATACCAATTCACAGAATAATTCGAATTTGGATGGAAAAGATTTTGGGATGGGGTTAACCATTTCGATAATATATCAAAATCCATTACTCCTTGATCAAAAGAAATTCCTATTGATCCAACGAACAAAGTAAATAGTACCAATACGAGCAGAGGAAATAGCATAGTATTGTCTGATTCATGAGGATACATGGAAGTATATTTTTTTCCAAAGTAAGTACTAAAGTATCGTATCTTATCATTATCAATGATTTTATATGTATCTTTTGAAAAAAAGTAAACCTTTTTATTCATTGTTGATAAAAGTAAATTTTTATTGACTGTTTTTGGTGCTTCTTTTCCCCATAGAGATATTGAATAGAACAAATTATTTTTAGTGCTACTGTGATTTTGAAAATAAACACGCAAATATCCATCAAAGGTAAGTAAATATACCCGAAACATATAAAATGCGGTTAATCCTATTGTGAAACAAGGTATTATTGCAAAAATTGGTGAATATAACCAAGTATCATTAAGAATTTCATCTTTGGACCAAAAACAAGCAAGAGGTGGAATACCACAAAGAGAAAGTGTACCTAATAAAAAAGTAGTTCTTGTAATTGGAACATATCTTGTTAAACCACCCATAAGAACCATATTCTGACTTTTTTCTGGTGAATATCCAACAATAGGTTCCATTGAATGAATAATAGATCCAGATCCCAAAAACAATAAAGCTTTAGAATAGGCATGAGTGATCAAATGGAATAAAGCCGCTCGATAAGAACCTATACCTAGAGCTAACATAATATAACCTAATTGAGACATTGTAGAATAGGCTAAACTTCTTTTAATGTCTCTTTGAGCAAGAGAAAAAGTAGCTCCTAATAGTACTGTTATTACACCTGTTAAAGAAATGAAATTCATTATATAAGGTATGTCTATGAAAAGAGGAATAAGCCGAGCTACAAGAAAAATTCCTGCTGCTACCATAGTAGCAGCGTGTATAAGGGCCGAGATAGGAGTAGGTCCTTCCATGGCATCAGGTAACCATACGTGGAGGGGGAATTGTGCAGATTTAGCAACTGCACCGACAAATAATAAAGAGGCACACAAAGTAGCAAATAAGGAACTGACCCCATTATTATGGATCAAGTTATTAGCTATTTCGAACAAATCCCGAAATTCCAAACTACCTGTTATCCAATAAAGACCTAAGATTCCTAATAATAAACCAAAATCTCCTACACGATTAGTTACAAAAGCTTTTTGACAAGCACTTGCGGCAATCGGTCGTGTGAACCAAAACCCTATTAATAAATATGAACACATTCCCACTAGTTCCCAAAAAATATGAATTTGTATCAAATTAGAACTAGTAACTAATCCCAACATGGAAGTATTGGAAAAACTCATATAAGCAAAAAATCTCAAATATCCTTGGTCGTGAGACATATAATTGTCACTATAAATAAGAATCATGACTCCAACAGTAGTAATTAGTATTGACATAATAGAAGTAAGTGGATCGATCAAATATCCAAACTCTAAGGAAAAATCAATATCTATGGTCCAAGACCATAGATATTGATAAATAAAACTTCCATTTATTTGTTGAATAGACAGATTGGCCGAAAATCCCATAGCTATACTTAACAGAAAAATACTAGGAAAAACCCATATACGACGAATATTTTTTGTTGCTGTCGGAATAAGTATAAGTCCAAATCCTATTGACATAGTAACTGTAAGTGGAAGAAAAGGTATTATCCATGCATATTGATATGTATGTTCCATAAGAAAACAAACAAATTGAGATTTTTTTTATAATTAATAATTGTTTCCGATTCACCAATTCTTATCTCTTTCGAAAAGAACAATAAACAAAAATAATGAAAAAAAAAAATAAATATATAAATATATATATATAAAATAAATATATAAAAATAAATATATATATAATAAAAATATATATATTATTTGTTATTTTATGTTATTTGTTTTTTTATGTTAAATGTTGAAAATAAAAAAAAACTATTATTCACAGAATAAAGTATAGATAATGATTAAAAAAAACGATCTATTCCGAACAATACATGTCTTTCACATACAACGATAAATAAAAATGAGTAACCCTTTTTTGAATGGCAGTTCCAAAAAAATGTATTTCTATGTCAAAAAAACATATTCGTAGGAATATTTGGAAGAAAAAAGGATATTTAACTGCAGTAAAAGCTTTTTCTTTAGCGAAATCGGTTTCTACCGGACATTCAAAAAGTTTTTTTGTGCGACAAACAAATAATAAAGTCTTGGGATAATTGGAATTGACATAGCCCGAAGGACTGAAAATTTTTTAAGATGAACGATTCACATTAATTAATGTATTGAACTACTCAATATTAGTTAGAACTAGCTGCTGTGGTATGTAGAATAAGAGTTTTCTGTATATTGGGTTATTATTAAGAATAGTATTTTTTCCCTATCCATTAACTTTTCACAATAGAAAAATAGGATTAAGATTTTCTATTGTGAAAAGTACAATTGTCATAGAAATTTAAACTCTTTTATTTTGTTATATGCCTAACCTAAAACTTAATTGGTTAGGTAAATATTACCTTATTTATATTATATACATATACACAATGAAGAGTATTAATACTTAATGATACTAAAGTATCGGAATCGTTAGAAAAATTCCAAATGGATTTAGTGATGAAATTGTAATACATATGAGATCTTAGTTATTTGATTTTTTTTCAATGAAAAACAAATCATCAAAAAAAAATAGAAAGAAAAAGGACAATTCTTAATTCTATACCTCTACTGAGAGCAAAACTATCGAAATTTCAACTGTATCGGGGGAACTTAGTTTATAGTACGTGAAAGTTGATTGTTAAAACTGAACCTAGGACGATACTAACTAAGGATTATCTAAGGATTATTTTATTGAAGATTCAAATATGAATTTAAACGAGTCTTTTTTCATCGATTCTAATGTTTCCTAAACTATATTGAATTCTTGATTCTTGACGATTCAACATGAAATGAATATTATTATTTCAAGTAAGCCGCCATGGTGAAATCGGTAGACACGCTGCTCTTAGGAAGCAGTGCTAGAGCATCTCGGTTCGAGTCCGAGTGGCGGCATCCTATAAAAGAGACACAATGTATCCTATAATGTATTCAATTTCCGATTTCAATTCTGTAATGGGACACCTTTTTTTATGATATTTGTGACTTTAGAACATATATTAACTCATATCTCTTTTTCGATCATTTCAATTGTGATTACGATTCATTTCATGAACTTATTAGTCTACGAAATCGTAGGATTACGTGATTCATCGGAAAAAGGGATGATAGCCACCTTTTTCTCTATAACAGGATTATTAGTTTCTCGTTGGATTTCTTCAGGACATTTTCCGTTAAGTAATTTATACGAGTCATTAATCTTCCTTTCATGTAGTTTCTTTATTATTCATATAATTTCCAAGAAATTGAACCATAAAAATGATTTAAGCACAATAACTACCCCAAGTACTATTTTTACTCAAGGCTTCGCTACGTCGGGTCTTTCAACTGAAATGCATCAAT